TGTTCGTCGCCCTACTAGGCTCACCATTATTTCATTCTATTTATGAATTCAAGCTCAAAAGAACATATATATGGAGCTATGTCAACTTGCGTACGTCTTGTTGACCAAATGATCAGGTATACCACGCCACGTATCATCCTCTCTTTCTATAGAGGAGAGATAAAGAAAAAGAAAAGATATAGTGATCGTGCCGTAAGACCCTGTTCGTTTCTATTTGACGTTATTTTTCCTCGGTTTTTATTACATAAGGTAGCTTGCTTACTTAGCGCTTTCGCTAAGGATCTAATCAGAGTCAAACTTGGATTTGAAAAAAAGCCTTCCCTTATTAGCCGGAGTAGAAGTGTACTCCTTGATCTTTAGTAAAGACGGATTAAGCCAAAAAACATTTTTTTTTTTTCGAAAAGTCTCAACGTCCTCGTTGAGGGTCGCTCTGCGGGACGCCCGGCAGTCTCTGACTTGGTCTTCGAATCGTAAGTTTAAGCCCGTTCCCAGCTTTTGCCTCGCTCTCAGGTTGGCCCTTCTACTTGACTAAGTAGTATTCCACTCGTGCAGTGGGTGTACGGGCTAGCCCATGGTGCGGTCAGCTATGATATACTCAACTTCTTCTTTAAAAAGGTTATCTAAAACATCTGGTGGTGCCCTCGTGGGTCCTCCCTAGGGCGGTCTGGTCTAATCGAAGTCAACTGACTCACATGGAATACGGGGTGAGTTTTCACCGAGCCGATCGCTTGAGTCTATAGGCTACCCCTCCTATCCGCTTCTCTACAAGGTCTACTTTCTTCTTCCTTCAGACCGGGCCAAGCCATTGGGTTGTTTAAGTAGGTTGGGCTAGGTTTGGCTTTTGGAGTTATCTCCAAGAAGGGTCGTCGCTCCCTTCATACGCCTTGCTGCTTCATCTAAGTAGGTTTGGGCTAGATCGTTGCGCTCCTGCCACCTCTTGGCAAAGTAGGCTGATGGGCAAGCCCCCTCCTGCCGCAATGGTGTGGGGCGTCAGAGGCTGTTACTCCGTGGCCAACTCAAAGGGGCTGAAGTTCGACGCAGAGCTTTTTGGTTGTTAAGTTATAGCAGCACTGAGCAACATCCAACAGCCCCATTCTGGTTTGCACTAAAGTGCCTTAAGTAGCCCCCGAAGAGTCCGTTTATTCTCTCCGTCTGAGCTTTCAAAGATATACCGACCATAGGTATCTTACCATCAGATACCGACAGTCGTCTTCTAACATTACCGACCTTTAAATATCGGGTTTTCATCAATTTCACATAACATAAAAAAAGCTCTTTTCATCATCAGAAAAAACCCGGTTTCCGAGACCTCTTTTGCATTGCATTACCATAACGAAAAGAAAAAAAAAGAGAGAAATTTTTCTTGTGATTTGGAATGAACCTTTCTCGGTGGAAGAAAAGGAATAGCGATGGATTTCTATGGAGCATCCAGGAACAAGAAGGTTCAATCGGACGACGAATTCTTACGTGGTCCAAGGAAATCAAAGGCCCGCTTCCACGATTTCATCTATATCGAATCTTAATATCAGAATAGCTTATATAGTCATGATTCAATTCAGATCCACTGCACTTACTTTTGATTGATTTCTCATTTTTCGGATCTGATTGGAACCGATGACTTACGCCTATTTCTTAGGGCGTTTAAAGAGCGCGACTCTACCGCTTAGTTAAAAAGGTCCATTTGATTCAATTCATGAATTAGCCCACTATGAGTTTACTGCATTTGCATTTATAAATATATTAAATTATAGATTTTTTATGATAATTATTTATATAATAAATAATAATATAGTATATCATTCGTGTCTCTGTTACAACACGGCGAAACAAAAAGGTTCGAATGAAATCCAATGAGAAAAAATAATAAGAATTTTTAGGCTGTATACCTAATTTTCCTGGGATTGTAGTTCAATCGGTCAGAGCACCGCCCTGTCAAGGCGGAAGCTGCGGGTTCGAGCCCCGTCAGTCCCGACCTAGGATCCGATGAATCGATCAATTCATCTCTCCATTATCTGTGAAAGGGGGCAAAGAGTAGGATATAATTCCCAGCAGGAGAATCCTTCTTTCGTTTCGCATTTCTCATCGGACAAATCAAGTCAAGGAATCAAAATAAGAATAACGAGTACCGATTGATGGGGGAGAGTTACTATTACACAAGAAGACTGATAAGATCTAATCTATTAAATATCTATATAATGCTTTTAATGCTCATCCCTTAGCGCAAACACTAAGCAAGTAAACTACTTTCCTTTAAAGCTTTCGTTTCAGCGATTTATTCCACCAAGATACCCTCCTAATTTTGAAGAAGCCCTCAATCAGGGAAGAAAGCTATGATAGAAGAAATAGAGGCTCTAAAGAAGAACGACACTTGGGAACTGATCACGTTACCAAGAGGCAAACGTACGGTTGGCTGCAGGTGGGTCCCTGAAACACAAAGCTGATGGCTCCATCGAGAGGGCTCGTATTGTGGCGAAAGGTTTCACACAAACCTATAGCATCGATTATCTCGAGACGTTTGCTCTTGTGGCCAAACTAAACTCAATTCCATACGAGTCATTCTGTCAGTTGCAGCTAACAGATCTTGGCCACTGCATCAGCTCGATGTCAAAAGGGCCTTTCTTCATGGAGACCTCCACCAGGTTTTCGAGCTCAGGGGGAGGAAGGGAAAGTTTTCAGGTGAAAAAAGGCGATATATGGTCTCAAGCAGTCTCCTCGGGCTTGGTTCGAGATATGAAGTTTGGTTATGACGAAGATCGATGGGTTTCCAGAGAAGCAATGCTGATCATTCCGTGTTCATAAAAAGGAGAAAAGAGGAAACTACTGTTCTCCTAGTGTACTCAGTTTAGAACTCTAAATTAACTAAATTTATATATTAGTAAGAACTGCAGCTAGTAAGCAAGTCGAGTAATACAGCTATTATTAAGTCGAGCGAGCTTTCGCTAATACTAATCAAAGACGAAAAGCTAAGGTCAGAATTCGCATAGAGATGATAGGCGCTTATCGTGGAGCGCGGTAGTCTCCCTTAAAACCGCTACCGATTCTTGAACAGAAAGCGGTATGCTTGCGAAGACCATTTCTGGTCTATCCGTGTTAATGAAATCCATCCCGTGAAACGCTAAGCGAGTAAACTACCTTACACATGGTAAAAAATTCCTGCAAAGAAGTGGTTGCTTCTCTCATAGGAAAAGAGTCCGATAAGTATCCCTTAGTCTGAGCAGCTTGTTCCTTTGGAACGTTAGCATCATCTTTGGATTTCAGTCAAACAAGGAATATTTTAGACTCCATCTTGTTTATGAGTTCATGATCAGGCCGAGAGATAATAGGCATAATAGCCTGAATACCAAAATTATCAACATTGGAATTGTTAGCAGCCGGAGATGGGTCAATGGCTTCTACTATTACCTGATGAGAAGAATCAACCCTTAACCGGCAATCATGAGAAGGGGTGCTGGTTGAAGGATCAGCAGAAATCTGTATGTGCTGAGAAGTTTCTTTATTAACAGAAAAAAGATTCTGCTCCGTCTGATTGTCCGCAGTATTGTTTGGAAGATTCTATGTATTATCAAAAGATGATTGGATGGTGTTGCCCGTTGGCCTTTCGTCCTTTCCTGAGGTACGTTGTTCTTATTTGTGACACCCATATGGTTTGTGTCTGACCCAGCATAGTGCTTTTCTTGCCGTTGTTCATTCTTCTTTGAAGCCGAAAAATTATAGTGAGGCAGCAAGGATCCCTCAGTGGCAGCAGGCCATGTCTGAGGAATTGCCAGTCTTGCGGAAGACGTCGTTCATTACCTTATCAGATAGAGAGGGGCTCAAACCTCTTCCTGACGGAAATACCACCATTGAGGGAAATTCAGACTCACTCTTGGTATCGATTCTGAGAAGACTTTTGCCCCGCCGGCAAGGGTTACTTTTGTACGGGCTCTGATTGCAGTTGTTGCCACGGTGAGAAAGTAGTCTTTGTTCCGGGAATGCTTTTCAGAAAGGAAAACTACGGAAAGCACCTTAAAAACTAATGGAGATCCGACTGATGTGATAGTTCCAGTTTCTGCACTCCAGAAGCAAGCAACGGACAGTTTACACAGATGCGACAGGAGAGGCAATAGAGGACCGGGTTGGCCCCTTTCCGACAGATAGAGATAACACTGATTTACTGGATACAGGAGACTTTCCAGTTTCCGGATGACCTAAAAATTCGCTACTAAAAGAAGGCCGATATGCGCCTATTTATTACCGGATTCCAACCGTCCATAGGAAATAAGTACTTATACTTTATACATACGTCTTTTCATTCTTCAGAGCCTACTCTTGCTGGAGTTGTGGCTGGGTCAGATTCCATAACCTCTGCTAATCTCCGAGCTGCCTTTCCTTCGGCTTGTAACAAGCGCGAGGCCATTATTTGATCGTTTACGGCCTTCGGCTATTTATTTGATGGACGTGTGCCCTATTGGAGCCGCGGCCTTACTTCTTAGTCAGATTTTGATAAAAAATGGTGGGGGTTTCCCTGAATCGCCTATAGTAAGGAGCTATGAGGCCCTTCCCTTCTCCTAACTCTCTCCATTCCCGGTGGAGAATCCCCATGTTGAAAATAACCGCGTTACCATTATAGCCAGCATGGCCAAGAATGGAGACTCTCATATTAGTTCAAAATTAAGGTCTTCCTCTGGGCGGGCGGACCCTCTTTCTTTTATTGTATTGCTGCCATGCGTAAGAAAGAGATAACGGTGATTTCTGAAAAAACTCGGACTTAGGGCACGATCGTTTCATTTGTATTCATCCGGAAAGAAGAGCTGGTGGTATTTTGGACTAAACAGGTAAAGATTTCTGAACCCCTTTTAATATCTAAACTTAGACTTAGACAAAAAAAATTTTGTTTTATAGCAGAGCGTCTGGCCACACTTGCTAATGGCGATTGGAGAGTTTTAGTGAGACTACGGTGAATCATCTCACTAGAGATAAATCTGATCAAAATCCTTAGCGTTTCACACTAAGCAAGTAAA